CTATATTAATCCGTATAGTAAATTAAAGATCCGTATAGTAAATTAAAGTTATCTAGATTTATGTATATTAATGTTAAAAATTTCAAAGTAGAAAAGACTCTTTTGATCTAGTTATATAATATATTATAATTATATTGTATATTGACAATTCCAAAAAACTTATCATACTATCAGCATAGTATGCTGATGGTCGGGCGGATATGCCCCCATCGTCTAGCGGTTCAGGACATCTCTCTTTCAAGGAGGCAGCGGGGATTCGACTTCCCCTGGGGGTAGGGTACTACGAAAGGAAGTTGATCATGGATTCTAACTAAACCTAGAATTAATTCTTCCTGGGTCGATGCCCGAGCGGTTAATGGGGGCGGACTGTAAATTCGTTGGCAATATGTCTACGCTGGTTCAAATCCAGCTCGGCCCAATAATTCGCGGCTCCATTGAATACGATCTAACCAGTTTAATTTGTCCTCTAGAAATAGAAATGCCCTATCCGTCAAAATAAAGATCAACCATTTTTTTGATCTATCCATATATATATATATATATATATTTTTTTTTTTATTAGTCATTTTTGACAATAAAAAAAAAAAAAAAGAACCACCGGTTACTAGTAATTATTGCTATAGTTCGTATCCATGTGGATATGATATCAGTATATCATTTTTGTTTCTGTTACAACACGACGAGACGAATCGAATAGAATGTTCTTATGAAACCATAAGAATATGTATGCCATACACCTCGCTGGGATTGTAGTTCAATCGGTCAGAGCACCGCCCTGTCAAGGCGGAAGCTGCGGGTTCGAGCCCCGTCAGTCCCGAACTAGGATCCGATGAATTTATCAATTCATCTCCCACTTTTTACAGAAAAGTGGGACAGGGAGCAAGATCTAAGAATCCTTATTTATTTTGTTTTTCGTTTCACATTGATATTTTTATATTTATCATCAGACAAAAGAAATGCGGGAATTTTCATTTCTTTCACTACGGAATAGTACCGATTGATAAGGAAGAGACATATCTAGATTGATTGGTACGATCGGTTATATTACTCTATGTCAGTATTTTAAGAGATACCATATTCGTTATTCGTTTGACTTTATTTTTTGATTGTTCTTGAATAATGAAATGGAGTAGAGTGCCCATATTTTTACCAGGAGTACATACACAAATTGTATTCTTTTGTTGTACAATATACAATGAACTGAACATAATTACCTCGGCGGAACAGAGCGCCTTTTTATTTTTAACTGCACCCTTTTCCAACTCCGACTTGTGTATCCTCAATTTTTAATTAAAAAAATCTATCTCATTCAAATTGCATGCTGATTTTTTTATGTATGTGTTCTCCCCCAATCCAAGAAAGAGAAGAGGATATTATTATATTAATTAATTATATTAATAATTAATATTAATTAAATCTATTAATTTATAATTTAAAATCATAAATTATATATAATATATAATAATCTTAATTAAAATTTTTTAAATTTTTTTTTCATAAATAATAAATAAAAGACCAAGCAAGGTACCCCTTTTTAGTAAATCTGTTGGAATATTAGATCTTTTAATCGTCCTTTTTCCATCTCACTTATATTGTTTGGGTCTTAGGTGTGACCTGACCCATTGAATACCGGTCATCTGATACCTCGTCGGATACTTAAATTAATTGTCTGTATTAAGTAAGTAGAACGAAGAAGGTAGGTTATAGAAAAGAAAGAATGGAAAAGGACGAAAAATTCTATAGCATTCTATATTGGAATTGGATTAGAAATTTAATTTTTGATTTAGTATAGATAAAAAGTCTTCCTATGTTATACTATTAAATTCTCGACAATTAATTGATTTGATAGATTAGATCTATTGTTATTCATAATATTTTGATCCATTTGGCATCATCAGGATACAATTAACTTATTGAATTTACAGGAATCAAATTTATCATCTCTATGGGATTAGATCCCGAGTTATTGCGAAACAAAAAAAAAAATGAGATTATGGAAGTCAATATTCTCGCATTTATTGCTACTACACTGTTCATTCTAGTTCCTACCGCTTTTTTACTTATCATTTACGTAAAAACAGCCAGTCAAAATAATTAATTTTAATGAAACTCGAATTATTAGTTCTTGTCAATAATTGAAGAAATGATGAGATAGTGTGTAGAAATATAAATATAATATCTATAGTTTTTTCTACACACTATCCAATATACAGATATAATATAGGTTTATATAATATAAATCAATTTACAATTATGGTAGTGTCTCTAGAGTCCACTCCTCCCCCATACTACGAGCGAAAGGGAAAATGTAAAGACTACCATTAAAGCAGCCCAAGCGAGACTTACTATATCCATGTAAATTATGTCTCCTATCTCTATCAAGCAATGATTCCACTATGATTATTGATCAATAATCATAGTGGAATTAACGGCACAGAGTCAAAATGAGATTCTGATTTAAAACGATTGATGCTTCAAATCCAATGAAGCTAATCGTAAC